AATGAAGAGCCTGAAAAAAGGATTATTTTGATAGAATAAAACATGTAAATTTTAAGTTACCTTCATTATATTTAATAGAATTAAACTATCTCCTAAAGTATCAAAAACTTTTATACATCTTATACTTAAATATAAAAAGATAAGCTAAGTAAAGCTTTTGGGTTCATACCCCAACTATAAAGAATAATCTTTTCTTTTTAATAACAAAAATTTATAAATTAACATTTATATTAATTCTAATCATAAGAACATTTATCTCAATCTCAGCCTATACATGACTAGGAATATGAATTGGTTTAGAAATAAATTTACTAGCAATTATTCCAATTATTCAAAATAAAAATATCTTATCTTCAGAATCATCAATTAAATATTTTATTACTCAAGCTTTAGCCTCAACAATTATTATAATGAGAATCATTATAATAATATGAAAATTTAAATTAAATTCAAACTTAAATATAAATTCTAATTTTATAATAATTATAAATTCTAGACTTCTTTTAAAAATAGGGATAGCCCCAGCCCATTTTTGATTCCCAGAAGTACTTGAAGGATTAAATTGAAATAACTGCTTATTAATATTAACATGACAAAAAATTACCCCAATAGTTCTATTAATATATAATACAGAATTTAATATATTTTTTTCAATAATTATTATCTCAGGAGTAACAATTAGAAGAATTATAAGAATAAATCAAATCAGAATTCGTAAAATTATAGCATTTTCATCAATTAATCATATAAGATGAATATTAATAAGAATAATTTTAGAAAAAACAATTTGAGCTTTATACTTTATTATCTATACAATTATAACAATAAATATTTGCTTTATAATAAAAAATATTTTTTATTTAAATCAATTATTTCCAATATTAAATATATCAACATCAATAAAAATATTTTTTATATTAAATTTTATATCACTAAGAGGAATTCCCCCGTTTCTTGGATTTTTACCAAAATGAATAGTAATTCAATCTATAATTAAAAATAATCTATTTAGAATATCAATTATTATAATTATATTCACATTAATTATAATTTATGTATATATACGAATTACAATATCAACTCTAATTTTAAAAGTAAACCAAAGAAACTGAAGAATTAAATTAAGAATTAAAATTAACATAATTTCAATTAGTTTAATAAATTTCGTTTCAATAATAAGACTTATCCTTGTAACAATTATATTCAATATAATTTAACAAGAATTTAAGTTAAACACAAACTAACAACCTTCAAAGTTGTAAATAAAGATATCCCCCTTTAAGCCTTAAAACATAATCTTAAATTTTCTTTAATTAACAACTATGAAAATAAAAATTTCATAAAAAATAAGTCTTGGATTTATTAATCACCTTTAAATTTGCAATTTAAAATCATAATTGAATACAAAACTAGTAAAAGGAATTACTCCGTAAATAAATTTACAATTTATCACCTTAATCTCGGTCATTTTACTTAATAAATGATTGTTTTCAACAAACCATAAAGACATTGGAACTTTATACTTTATTTTCGGTGTATGAGCAGGAATATTAGGAACTTCCCTTAGACTTTTAATTCGAGCAGAATTAGGTAACCCTGGGTCATTAATCGGAAATGATCAAATTTATAATGTAATTGTAACTGCTCATGCTTTTATTATAATTTTTTTCATAGTAATACCAATTATAATTGGAGGATTTGGCAATTGACTTATTCCTATAATATTAGGAGCTCCAGATATAGCATTCCCTCGAATAAACAATATAAGATTTTGACTTTTACCCCCTTCACTTTCTTTATTGTTAATAAGAAGAATAGTTGAAAATGGTGCAGGAACAGGATGAACAGTTTACCCCCCTTTATCAGCAAATATTGCTCACAGAGGTTCATCAGTTGATTTAGCCATTTTCAGTCTCCATCTAGCAGGAATTTCATCCATTTTAGGAGCAGTAAATTTTATTTCTACAATTATTAATATACGATTAATTGGAATAACATTAGATCGGATACCTTTATTTGTATGAGCTGTTATAATTACAGCTATTCTATTATTATTATCCTTACCTGTATTAGCTGGAGCTATTACTATATTATTAACAGATCGAAATTTAAATACTTCATTTTTTGACCCTGCAGGAGGTGGTGACCCAATTCTTTACCAACATTTATTTTGATTTTTTGGACATCCAGAAGTTTATATTTTAATTTTACCAGGATTTGGAATGATTTCTCATATTGTAAGTCAAGAAAGAGGAAAAAAAGAAACTTTCGGTACAATTGGAATAATTTATGCTATACTAGCAATTGGAATATTAGGTTTCGTAGTTTGAGCTCATCATATATTTACTGTAGGAATAGATGTTGATACACGAGCTTATTTTACTTCAGCTACAATAATTATTGCAGTCCCAACAGGAATTAAAATTTTCAGATGATTAGCTACAATTCATGGAACACAAATAAATTATTCACCTCAAATATTATGATCCTTAGGATTTATTTTTCTATTTACAATTGGAGGATTAACAGGTGTAATTTTAGCTAATTCATCAATTGATATTATTTTACATGACACATATTATGTTGTTGCTCATTTTCATTATGTTTTATCTATAGGAGCAGTATTTGCAATTATAGGTGGTATTATAAATTGATTCCCATTATTTACTGGATTTTCATTTAATGAAAAACTTCTTAAAATTCAATTTTTTTCTATATTTTTAGGAGTAAATTTAACATTTTTTCCACAACATTTTTTAGGATTAAGAGGTATACCTCGACGTTACTCTGATTATCCCGACATTTACTTATCATGAAATTTAGTTTCTTCTGTAGGATCATTAATCAGAACAGCAAGAATTTTATTTATAATTTATATTATATGAGAAAGAATAAATTCTCTACGAAAAAATGTATTACCAATTAATATACCTACATCAAATGAATGAATACAAAAAACACCTCCTATAGAGCATACTTATTGTGAATTGCCAATACTAGTTAATTTCTAATATGGCAGAATAGTGCAATGGATTTAAGACCCATATATAAAGTTATCTTTTTTTAGAAAATGGCAACATGAATAAATTTAAATTTGCAAGACAGAATTTCTCCTTTAATAGAACAATTAACATTCTTTCATGATCATACAATAATAATCTTAACAATAATTACACTAATAATCATATATATTATAGTATCTATTATAACAAATAAATATATTAATCGATTTCTATTAGAAGGTCAAATAATTGAATTAATTTGAACAATTACCCCAACAATTACATTAATTTTCATTGCACTACCTAGACTTCAATTATTATACTTATTAGATGAAATTAATTCTCCATTAGTATCAATTAAATCTCTTGGCCATCAATGATATTGATCATATGAATTTTCCGACTTTAAAAAAGAAGAATTTGATTCTTATATAATTCCTATAAACGAACAAAAAAATTTTTCTTTTCGATTATTAGAAGTAGATAATCGATTAATTTTACCTGTTAATACACAGATTCGTATAATAATTTCATCAACTGATGTAATTCACTCATGAACAATCCCATCATCTAGAGTAAAAGTTGATGCTACACCAGGACGATTAAATCAAACCACTTTATTTATAAACCGAATTGGAGTATTTTTTGGACAATGTTCTGAAATTTGTGGAACAAATCACAGATTTATACCAATTATAGTAGAAAGAATTTTACCTAAATATTTTATCAATTGAGTAAAAAATTTATCATTAGATGACTGAAAGTAAGTATTGGTTTCTTAAACCACTTTATAGTAAATTAACGATTACTTTTAATGAAAAATTTAGTTAATATATAACATTAACTTGTCAAGTTAAAATAATTAATTATAATAATTTTTAATTCCACAAATAGCCCCATTAAGTTGATTATATTTATTTATATTCTTTATTATAATTTTTATAATATTTAATTTAATAAATTATTTCTCTTTTATATATAAAAGAAAAGAATTAGAACAAAAAAAAAACATAAAATTATATACCTGAAAATGATAACTAACCTTTTTTCAAGATTTGACCCCTCAACAAAAATAAACTTAGCATTAAATTGAATAAGAATTATAATAGGACTTTTAGTTTTACCTACAATATTTTGAATAATTCCTTCACGAATTAATTTTATTTGAATTAAAATTTGTACAATACTTAGTAATGAATTCAAAATAATTTTAAAAATAAAAATCATAAAAAAAAGATCTTTAATTTTTGTTTCATTATTCTCATTAATTTTATTCAATAATTTTTTAAGATTATTCCCATATATTTTTTCTAGAACAAGACACTTAGTATTAACATTAACTCTTTCCTTACCATTATGGATAAGATTTATAATTTATGGATGAATAAATAATACTATACATATATTAACTCATTTAGTTCCTCAAGGAACCCCATCTGTTTTAATACCTTTCATGGTATGTATTGAAACAATTAGAAACATTATTCGACCAGGAACATTAGCTATTCGATTAACAGCTAATATAATTGCTGGCCATTTACTATTAACATTAATAGGAAGAACAGGAAATAAACTTTCATTAATTATAATTAATGTTCTTATTATTGCACAATTTATACTTTTATTATTAGAATCAGCAGTAGCTATAATTCAATCATATGTATTCTCAATTCTAAGAACTTTATATTCAAGAGAAGTTAATTAATGTTAAATAAAAATCATTCATATCATTTAGTTGAAATTAGACCTTGGCCAATTATTGGAGCCTTTAGAGTAATAATTATACTTTCTGGTACAATTAAATGATTCCATTTATACGAAACTAATTTAATTTTTATTGGTATAACATGCACCCTGCTTGTTATATGTCAATGATGACGAGATGTATCCCGAGAAGGAACCTTTCAGGGTCTTCATACTTCCAATGTTGTAAAAGGACTTCGATGAGGAATAATTTTATTTATTACATCAGAAGTTTTATTTTTTGTATCATTTTTTTGAAGATTTTTTCATAGAAGATTATCACCATCAATTGAAATTGGAATAATTTGACCACCAATAAGAATTTTACCTTTTAATCCAATTCAAATTCCATTATTAAATACAGTAATCCTAATTTCTTCAGGTATTACTGTTACATGAGCTCATCATAGACTTATAGAAAATAACTACAAACAAACAATTTATAGATTAATATTAACAATCTTATTAGGTGTATATTTTTCTATTCTTCAAGCATATGAATATATAGAATCACCATTTACTATTGCAGATTCAGCTTATGGGTCAACTTTTTTTATAGCAACAGGATTTCATGGAATTCATGTAATAATTGGATCTACATTTTTAGCTGTATGCTTAATTCGACAAATAAATAATAACTTTTCATCAATTCATCATTTTGGATTTGAAGCAGCAGCTTGATATTGACACTTTGTTGATGTAGTATGATTATTCCTTTATATTTCAATTTATTGATGAGGTAGATATTTATATAGTATAAAAATTATTTTTAACTTCCAATTAAAAGATCTAATATATTAGTATAAATAATAATAATTATACAAAAATTTGCTATAACTACATTTATTTTATCTTTAATTGTAATAATATTAACAACACTTTTATCAATAAAAACTATTATTGATCGAGAAAAAAGATCACCTTTTGAATGCGGATTTGATCCTAAATTCTCAGCTCGAATTCCATTTTCACTCCAATTTTTTTTAATTGCAATAATTTTTTTAATTTTTGATGTAGAAATCACCCTACTACTACCTTTAGTAATTACAATAAAAATTACAAGAATTGTAACTTTTTCAATTGTAACATCGATTTTTATTATTATTTTATTAATTGGTTTATATCACGAATGAAATCAAGGAGCATTAAATTGAGCTTTATAGGATAATAGTTAAAATTAACATTAAATTTGCATTTTAAAAACATTGAATATAATCAATTTATCTTAAATAAGAAACAAAAATTTGTGATTAGTTTCGACCTAATTATTTGATGTTAAACCATCCTTATTTATTAAATGAAACCAAAATAGAGGTATATCACTGTTAATGATAAAATTGAATATTATTTCCATTTAAAGAAATATGTTATTCAAAATGAAACTTCTAATTTCAATTTTAAGCAGTGAAAATCTGTTTATATTTCTATTTATATAGTTTAAATAAAACATTACATTTTCATTGTAAAATTAAACTACTATGTTTTATAAATATTTTAAGATTTAAAATCTCCTTAATATCTTCAATATTATACTCTAAATAAGCTATTAAAATAAATAATTAATAATAAAATAAAAATTAATAATAAAATAAAATAAATTTTTAAACTATTATTAAATAAAATTTGATTAAATTTTGAATTATAAACAATATTTTTGTATAAATTTTGTGAACCAAAATATTCAATTCATCCTAAATCAACATTTTTATAATAAATATCTCTTAATTTTAAAAAATAATAATTAACAAAATAAGTTGATAAAAAAGATATATTTAATATAGAAAAAAAAAATAAACTTAAACCTAAAAATATTATTGACTTCAATTCATAATTATAACAAAAATTAAAAAATTCATAACCTACCCAAAAACCAAATAAAATACAAAATAACACTATTAATTTTAAATTTAAAGGTAAACAAATAAAATAAGGTGTAGGAAAAATTATTCAAGAAAGTATTTTTCCCCCAAAAATAACCAGTAAAATTAATCCTCCTATACCCTTTAATATAATTAAACCTTGATCATTCAAATTATTATAAGAATAAAAATTATATATTGAAAATAATGAATAATAACATAAACGATAAGAATATCTAACTGTTAACCCAATAGAAATATAAAAAATTAAATAAATAAATATATTTAAATATCTTATAGAAAAAACCTCCAAAATTAAATCTTTTGAATAAAAACCAGATAAAAAAGGTAAACCACATAAAGAAAAATTAGAAACATTAAAAAATGTACAAGTTAAAGGTATTAAATTAATTAATGAACCCATATAACGAATATCCTGACAATTTATTAAATTATGAATTATACATCCTGCACACATAAATAATAAAGCCTTAAATAAAGCATGAGATAAAAGATGAAAAAAAGCAAGTTTATAATCACCCAAAAATAAAATTCTTATTATTAAACCTAATTGACTTAAAGTTGATAAAGCAATAATTTTCTTTAAATCAAATTCAAAATTAGCACCTAATCCAGATATAAATATAGTTATTATAGAAATAAACAATATAAAAAATATTAAACTAGAACTAAAACAAAAATTAAAACGAATTAATAAATAAACACCAGCAGTTACTAAAGTAGAAGAATGAACTAAAGAAGAAACTGGGGTAGGAGCAGCTATAGCAGCAGGTAATCAAGAAGAAAAAGGAATTTGAGCTCTTTTAGTTAAAGCAGAAAGAACAATAAAATAACTAATAATTTTTATACTAAAATCTTCCTTTATAAAATCCAAATAAAAAATAAAATTTCATCTTCCATAATTTATTATTCAAGCAATTGATATTAAAATCCCTACATCTCCAATTCGATTTGATAAAGCAGTAACTATACCTGCATTTAAAGATTTATTATTCTGATAATAAATAACTAAACAATAAGATACTAAACCAAGACCATCTCAACCTAAAAGAATTCTAATTAAATTAGGTCTAATAATTAAAAACATTATTGATATAACAAATAAAAAAACTAGTATAATAAATCGATTGATATTTAAATCTCCAAATATATATTCTTCTCTATAATAAATAACTATTGAAGAAATAAATAAAACAAAACTTATAAAAAGTAAAGATATTCAATCAAAAAGAATTGATATATAAATAATATTAGAATTTAAAGTTATAAGTTCATATTCTAAAATAATTATTAAATCTATTATTAAAAAATATAAACTTAACCAAAAAAATGATAAACTAAAAATTAACAAAAAAACAAATATATAAAAACAAATTGAAATTATTTAAAATAAAAAATATATCTCTGACACCACAAATCAGTATTTTAATTAAACTATTTAAATTAAAATATAAAAATATCAATGCAAACAAATAATAAATTTAGTGGAACTCAATGTAAAAATAATAATAAATATTCACGAATATTCCCTAAAGAAAAAGAAAATAAACCTTGATAAATAATTCCATGTTGACTATGAGAATAAAGAAACAATGAATAAGCAGCCCCAAAAAAAGACATTAAAGAAAGAAAAATAAAACTTAATGGTCTTCAAGAAATAACTCTATTAATAAGTATAATCTCACCAAAAAGATTTAATGAAAAAGGAGCACCTATATTAGATGAACATAATAAAAATCACAATAAAGATATTCTTGGTATAATATTGATTAATCCCTTATTCAAAAATAATCTACGTCTAGACAATCGTTCATAAGAAATATTAGCTAAACAAAATAAACCAGAGGAACATAAACCATGAGCAATTATTATTAAAAAAGAACCATAAAACCCTCATAAATTTAAAGTTATTAATCCAGCTAAAACTAAACCTATATGAGAAACTGAAGAATAAGCAATTAAAGACTTTATATCCATTTGACGAAGACAAACTAAAGAAATAAAAAATCCTCCAATTAAACTAATAGTAATAAAAATAAAATTATATTTTAAACCTACTGATAAAAAAATCTTTATAAAACGAAGAAATCCATATCCTCCTAATTTTAATATTACCCCAGCCAAAATTATTGATCCAGAAACAGGAGCCTCAACATGAGCTTTAGGTAATCATAAATGAACAAAATATATAGGTATTTTAATTAAAAAAACTAAAATAGTACAAATATATAAATATAAAGAATCAATATTAAATATAAAAAAAAAATCCAAACAATTATTATAACTATATAAATAAAATAAAGAAACTATTATAGGAAATGAACCAAATAATGTATACATAAATATATATATACCAGCTTGAATTCGTTCAGGTTGATAACCTCAGCCTAAAATCAAAAATAATGTAGGAATTAAACTTATCTCAAAAAATAAATAAAACACAAATATGTTTATTGAACAAAAAGTTAAAAACAAAAATAATAACAAAAACAAAACTACAACACTAAAGAATATAGAAAAACTATTATAAAAATAAATCTTTTCACTTGCTATTAATATTAAAACACAAATTCAAATTCTAAGTAAAATCATAAAAAAAGTTAAATAATCACATCCAAAAAAATAAAAAACTGAAGAAAAAAATATATTATAACTATAACTAAGGAAAAAAAGAAAAAAGAAAAAAAAGAGAAGAAACTGAATTATTCAAAAATAATTAAATAAAAAACATAAGGGAATCATAAATAATATATATATAATAAATTTTATCATAAAATATTAAAAGAATTAAAATAATCCTTACCATAATTACGAACCATAGAAACTAAAATTGATAACCCAACTGCACCCTCACATACTCTAAAAGATAAAAAAACTATTAAAAAATAACCTTCATATATATAAGTTAAAATACAAATTAATAAACCAAAAAATAATGATAAAACAATAAATTCTAAACTTAATAACATTAAAAGTAAATGACTACACTTTAGACACATAACAATTAAACCAATAAAATACATAAAAATAAATAATTTAAATCCATAAATTAACATTGTTTTAATAATTTAATATAAAATATTGATCTTGTAAATCAAAAATAAATAACTTTTTAAAACTTCAGAGAAAAATAATTATTCTTCATTAACTTCCAAAATTAATATTTTATATAAACTATTCTCTGCATAACTATAATTATTTTAATAATAACAACAACACTAACACTTATATTTATTACACATCCCTTATCAATAGGAATAATTCTATTAATCCAAACATTATTAATTGCAATATGAACAGGATTCTTATCAATAAATTTTTGATATTCATATATTTTATTTATTGTAATAGTTGGAGGAATACTAATTTTATTTATTTATATAACAAGAGTAGCTTCTAATGAAAAATTCTCATACAGTAAAATTTTATTAATATTTATAATAATTATATTAATAATAAGAATTATATTAATAATTAAAGACCAATTCTTTTCATCATTAAATTCTTCTAATTTAGAAATAATAAATATAAAAAATAAATATTTATTTAAATTATCATTAAATAAATTTTATATATTCCCAATAATATTGATTTCATTAAGAGTAATTATTTATCTTTTAATTACCTTAATCGCAGTAGTAAAAATTACTAACCTAAAAAGAGGACCATTACGAAAAAATATTTAATGAAAATTATAAAAAAAAATCCTTTATTAAAAATTTTTAATAAAAGATTAATTGATCTTCCATCTCCATCAAATATTTCAACATGATGAAATTTCGGATCACTACTAGGAATATGTTTAATAATTCAAATTTTAACTGGATTATTTCTTTCTATACACTATTGTTCAGATATCTCACTAGCATTCAATAGAATTATCCATATTTGTCGAGATGTAAATAATGGATGATTAATTCGAATTATTCACATAAATGGAGCATCATTATTCTTTGTATGTTTATATATACATATTGGACGAGGAATATATTATAGATCATTTTTACAAACAAAAACATGACTAATTGGAGTAATTTTATTCTTTTTTATTATAGCAACAGCATTTATAGGATATGTATTACCCTGAGGACAAATATCATTTTGAGGAGCAACAGTTATTACAAATCTTTTATCTGCAATTCCTTATATAGGAACAAGAATTGTTCAATGAATTTGAGGAGGATTTGCAGTAGAAAATGCAACTTTAACACGATTTTTTGCTCTACATTTTATTATACCATTTATTATTGCAGCAATTGTTATAATTCACTTATTATTTCTTCATCAAACAGGATCATTTAATCCATTAGGAACAATAAATAATATTGATAAAGTTCAATTCCATCCATATTTCACTTCTAAAGATCTAGTAGGATTTATAATTACATTAATAATTTTTACTACATTTATTTTACTATATCCATATATAATAGGAGACCCAGATAATTTTATACCAGCTGATCCACTAGTAACCCCAACTCCCATTAAACCAGAATGATACTTTTTATTTGCTTACGCAATTTTACGATCAATTCCTAATAAACTAGGAGGAGTAATTGCTCTACTTATATCAATTTTAATTTTAATTATTATACCAACATTTAAAAAAAAAATAAAAAGATACTCATTCTATCCAATAAATAAATTATTATTCTGAACATTCACAATAACAAGATTAATATTAACATGAATTGGAAGAAAACCAGTAGAAGAACCATTTATTTTAACAGGTCAATTATTAACAATTATATATTTTATATTCTTTCCTTTATACTTTATTTCAGCAAAAATATGAGATAATTTAATACTAAAAAATTAGTTAATGAACTTGTATAAGTATATATTTTGAAAATATAAAAAAAGGTAATAAACCTTATTGACTTATACTAAAAATAATTAACTAAAAAATTAAAGAAATAAAAAATATCTTTAAACCAAAAAAAAACATTAAAAAATTTAAAGAAACAGGAAGAAATCTTTTCCAAGCCAGATATATTAATTTATCATAACGATAACGTGGTAGAGTACCACGAACTCAAATAAAAGAAAAAGAAAGAAAAAGAACTATAAAAAAAAATATAATACTAACTAATGAACCACTTAAAAAAATAAAAACAAATAAAATTCTTATAAACAAAATTCTAGAATATTCAGCTATAAAAATTAAAGAAAATCCTCCTCCTCTATATTCAACATTAAATCCAGAAACTAATTCAGATTCACCTTCAGCAAAATCAAAAGGAGTACGATTAGTTTCTGCTAACCTTGAAGTAAATCAAATTATACTTAAAGGAAAAGAAATAAAAATAAATCAAACATATTGCTGATAAATAATTAAATCAAAAATTCTAATACCAGAAATCAAAAACAAAAAAGAAAGTAAAATTATTGCCAATCTTACTTCATAAGAAATAGTTTGAGCAACAGAACGTAAACCTCCTAATAAAGAATAATTAGAATTAGATGATCAACCAGCAATCATAATTGTATAAACAGAAAGACTTGAACAACATAAAAAAAATAAAAATCCAAAAGAAAAATGAATAAAACCAGTAAAAAAAGGTAAACAAAATCATAAAAATAAAGCTAAAAACAAATTAAAGATAGGAGAAAAATAATAAGATAAAAAATTAGATATTAAAGGACTAGCCTGCTCCTTAAAAAATAATTTTAAAGCATCTCTAAAAGGCTGAACCAAACCTATAAAACCAACTTTATTAGGACCTTTACGAATTTGAATATAACCTAAAATTTTTCGTTCAAATAAAGTTAAAAATGCAACTCCAATTAAAATACATAAAACTAAAATTAAATAAGAAATAAATAATAAAAATAAATCAAAAATATACAAATATTACCTGTATTATATACATATAAAGATTCTAAATCAATTGCACTATTCTGCCAAAGTAACAATAATGTTCAAAATAAAATATTATATTATATATCTGGTCCTTTCGTACTAAAATAAATTAATAAATTAAAGATAGAAACCAACCTGGCTTACACCGGTTTAAACTCAGATCATGTAAAATTTTAAAAGTCGAACAGACTTAATATTCAAGCTTCTACACCTAAAATAAATTTTAATCCAACATCGAGGTCGCAAACTTTTCTTTTAATATGAACTTTTAAAAAAAATTACGCTGTTATCCCTAAGGTAATTTATTTTAAACTTAAAAATATAGATTTAATATTCAAATATAATTGATAAAAATTAAAAGAGTTTAATTAATCTTTAAATCACCCCAACTAAATTTACTATAAAATAAATTTCAAAAATTCTAAAAAAAGATATATATAAATAAATTAAACTCTATAGGGTCTTCTCGTCTTTTAATAAAATTTAAGCCTTTTAACTTAAAAGTAAAATTAAATAAAAATTAATAAAGAGACAGAAATTCTTTCGTCCAATCATTCATTCCAGCTATCAATAAAAAAGCTAATTATTATGCTACCTTTGCACAGTCAAAATACTGCGGCAATTTAAATAATCATTGAGCAGATTAAACCTTAAATTATAATCAAAAAGACATGTTTTTAATAAACAAGCGAAAAATTAATTTGCCGAGTTCCTTTTTATTACCTAAAAAAATAAAGACAATTAAAAAATTATATACTAATTTAATCATTATAACCTAAGAAAAAATATTAAACAAAATTTTTTAATATAAAAATTAAAATAAATATAAATAATAAATAAAAATAAATTAAATATTAAATTATTAATATGATTAACAATATAAATTATACAAAATAATAAAAAATAAAAATTTTTAATAATATAATTAAAAGCTCATCCCCTCAAATATTTCATACTAAAAAATATTAACTAAAAATAAGAAAATAAATAAATAATAAGAGAATTAAATTCTTTTCTTAAAAAACCAGATATACTAAAAAACGAATAACATTTCATTTCAAATTAAAAATTATGAAAATTTATAAAAAAATTAAACATATAATTAATTAGATCTTTTTAATTCGAGAAAATTTAATAAAAAATATTTAATTTATTAACCCTGATACACAAGGTACAAAAAATAAATTTTCCTTTTTAAAATATAAAAAAAATTCAATCACTTTAATAATAAACTATAATAAAAAATAATTTTTCTACTTAAATAATAAATAAAATAATACTTTAAAAAAATAATAATAATAATCAAATTTATAATCAAATTATACTGAATTGAACAGTAATCTTTTTAATGTAAATAAAAAACTTAACTTAAAGCTTCAACTTGAATAATTCTAGATTCACTTTCCAGTAAATCTACTTTGTTACGACTTATCTCAAAATAATGAGAGCGACGGGCAATATGTACACATTTTAGAGCTAAAATCATATTTCAAATATATAAAATATTACTATCAAATCCAATTTAATAAAATTATTTAAAATTATAAACCAAAAATAAATTTAATGTAACCCACCTCTTCTTTCCTAAAACTGCACCTTGATCTGAAATAAACTATTATATACTTATTGAAAATTTAAATTCTTATAAAATATTCAAAAACAACGATATACAAGTACAAGAAAAGTAATTATAATTGTGGATTATCAATTACAGGACAGGTTCCTCTGAATAGACTAAAATACCGCCAAATCTTTTAATTTTTAAGAATATAACTAATACTAATTTGATATTTAAATTTACTATTATAATAATAGGGTATCTAATCCTAGTTTAATATTAATTTTAGTAACTTCATATAAAAATAAAAAACCTAAATTAAAATTTAAATTTCACTTTAAAATATTAAAAACAAATTTTCAATAAAAAATTAATTACTAATCAATAAATTTTAATTGAATTTATTTGTATAACCGCAATTGCTGGCACAAATTTTATTAAATCTTTAATTAATTACTAAAACTTACTTAAATAATTTTTTAATACTCTAAACTGCAACAAAATTTTTAACAAATAAAATTTACATATAAATAAAAATAAACTAAAATTTTAAGTTAAAATAAAACTTTTTTAGAAAAAAGAAAAAAAAATTAAAATAAAATAAAATACGAGAATCAACGAACTAGAAAAATATAGGATTAAAAATTACAAAATTAAACTAAAGAATTATTGTAAATAAAAACATCAAAAATTAAAAAAAATTAAAATATAATATAAACAAAAAAATAAATATATAATAAACAAAGAAATAAATTTTAGTAAAAAAAAAAAGCGTTTCCTCCCACAAATCAGAACCATTATCCAGCAAATTTAAGCTTCGAATTTTTTTGTTAATTAGAATTTTACTAAAAAAAAATAACTAAAAATACAGTAATAAAAAATTCATATATAAAACTAAAAAATTAGCTTAAATAAAATAATTATCTAAAAAATAAATAAAGCTGAAAAAATCGTAATTAAACAATTTAATAATAATTCTTATTCTACTAATAAAAAATTAAATTTTAATTTAAATATTAAATAAAAATTTTTAAAATTTACCCCTAAATTTTAAAAAATTAAATAATATAAATTAATTATAATTTTAATCTACCCCTAGATTAAAAATAAATTTTAAAATACAAAAATAAAATTTTTAATTTACCCCTAAATTAAAAAATTAGATATATAAATATCTAAAAGAAAATTATTTTAATGTAAAATCAAAATTTAAATTAATACAATTAATCTAAAATTTAATTTACTTTTATGATTAAATTCACAAAAATATTTATGGACCCCAAGATTTAATTTTAATTTTTATTAAAAAAAGAAAATAACAATTAATAATTATAAATAAATAGAAACATTCAATAATAAATTATTCTCGTTATAAATTAAATTAAGAATTATGATAATAAATTTTCAAGAATTATCTATTTTATCCTTAAAAAAAGAGAAGATGTAAAAATTTTTAAATATATATAAGCAATGAAAAATTGAAATTATGTTAATTTTAAATTAATCATTATACAAAAAAGTTTAAAATATAGTAAAATAAATCGTAATTAAACAATTAAATAATAATTCTTATTCTACTAATAAAAAATTAAATTTTAATTTAAATATTAAATAAAAATTTTTAAAATTTACCCCTAAATTTTAAAAAATTAATTAATATAAATTAATTATAATTCTAATCTACCCCTAGATAAAAATAAATTTTAAAATACAAAAATAAAATTTTTAATTTACCCCTAAATTAAAAAATTAGATATATAAATATCTAAAAGAAAATTATTTTAATGTAAAATCAAAATTTAAATTAATACAATTAATCTAAAGTTTAATTTACTTTTATTATTAAATTCACAAAAATATTTATGGACCCCAAGATTTAATTTTAATTTTTATTAAAAAAAGAAAATAACAATTAATAATTATAAATAAATAGGAACATTCAATAATAAATTATTCTCGTTATAAATTAAATTAAGAATTATGATAATAAATTTTCAAGAATTATCTATTTTATCCTTAAAAAAAGAGGAGATGTAAAAATTTTTAAATATATATAAGCAATGAAAAATTGAAATTATGTTAATTTTAAATTAATCATTATACAAAAAAAGTTTAAAATATAGTAAAATAAATGTAGTTTTTTTTTTTTTTTCGTTAACGAACCTTATTATATAAATGATTTAATTATTAATAATAATAATATTAATATTTAATCTAAATTAATAATTAAGGCGATTTATTTTTATAATGTAAATTTTATTTATAATATTCTATTGATATATAAATAATATATATATATATACTATATCAATTATATATGAATTAAACAATCATTTAAGAATGACTATACATATATTTTAAAAAGATAATGATTTATTTGTTTTTCTTTCTTCAAATTAAACTAATAATAATTCATTCTAAAATTATATATTTATTTAAATAGAATGTTAAATAATTTTTTTTTTTTTATTAACATCTATTTTTTAATTATATAATTATAATAATAATATATATATATATATAAATAAATTCAATTTTTTATATTTATATAAATATTATCTAAATAATATTTGGTATTTAATTTAAAAATTAGTTAAATATAAAAAGTTAATTTTTATATATTTTACCACTTTTTAAATCTACTTTTTTTTAAAAATACAATTATACAAACTAACTTTATCAACATATTTTTAGTAAAAAAAAATGTTTTCTCTTTTATGATAGAATAAAAACTTTAGTTTTATAAAATAAAAATAAAACAAATTATTATTATCAATAACAATATTTTATTTAATTTTTATTTTTAATTTTTTTAAAAAATAACATTAAAAATAAA